AGTATTACAAAGTAGAATGAAATGAATTCTATTAATATCCGGATTTTTTGTATATGTATATATAGGAAGTTGAGGCTCCGTTTTATGATTTGTTCTGTAGAGATCTAATTGCTCCAATCCATTTTTTATTCATAGTTACAAGTTACCACGACATAATAGATCGGTGATCCAACATTTTGAGAAAAGGGGAGATTATCAATCATGGAAAAATCGATAGAGAAAAAAAGCCGGCTATCGGAATCGAACCGATGACCATCGCATTACAAATGCGATGCTCTAACCTCTGAGCTAAGCGGGCTCACATAACAGAAATAGAAATAGTATAACAAATAGAAATAGTGTATAGGAATTCAGGAAACTGCTGGATCTTAGCTTAGGGCTATTAGCTATTAATTTAATATGAACTATATAGTTCATAGTTCTATTGTTATATCTATATCATTATATCTATATTATTAGTTATAACTAATATAACTAATAATATAGAACTAGATATGACTAAATAGAATTCTATTTTTCTAATAGATATTTTTCTAATAGAAATATATGACTAATTAGTATATGACTAATTAGTAGAATTTTCATTCTATCATATTAATTACATTAATTATTATTTATACATTCTAATTTATACATTCTATTTTTTTTTATGCATTTTATACATTTTATTTATATATTTATACATTATATTAATGATAATTTTAAATTATAAATTAATGATAATTTAAAATTATAAACTCTGATTATAAAAAATCTAATTATTTCTTAATAGAAAATTTATTTATTTCTTTTCTTAAAGTAAAGCAGTTATAGCAATAATTATAGCGTATAGCGAGCGGATCGGTCCTAAGAAAAGATAAGATAAGGATAAAGATACAATACAAATTAGAATGAGACATTCTTCTGGTTTCATTCGGAAAAGGAAGAGATAGGACGAAAAAAAAAGAAGAATGAATATCGACCGTTCCAGTATTCCAAATCGCACTGTAAAAAAAAGGGAGGGAGAAACATATATATGGGATATATCTATCCATATTGAATTGCGGATACATCAATGATAGAATCATTTCTGATTGAAACAAGGTTTATCCAATAGAAATAAACTGATAGAGCATCGCCAAAAAAATCAAATAGCATATACTTTTTCGATATGGGAATCATTCATTATCTAATGAATTCAACGGTTCCAAAATAAATGAAAAAGATGGGTGGAATTCCAACCGGATCTTGGTCTCAAATCAAAAGGGGATATGGCGAAATTGGTAGACGCTACGGACTTGATTGGATTGAGCCTTGGTATGGAAACCTACTAAGTGGTAACTTCCAAATTCAGAGAAACCCTGGAATTAAAAATGGGCAATCCTGAGCCAAATCTTTATTTTGAGAAAACAAGGGTTTATAAAACTAGAATAAAAAAAGGATAGGTGCAGAGACTCAATGGAAGCTGTTCTAACGAATGGAGTTGACTACGTTGTGTTGGTAGCTGGAATTCCTCTATCGAAATTACAGAAAGGACGGCCCTATATATCTAATACGTACGTATACATACTAACATATCAAACGATTAATCACGACCCGAATCTATCGAATATATATATGATATGAAAGAAAAAATTCAGAGTTATTGTGAACCCATTCCAATCGAAGTTGAAGGAAGAATCGAATATTCAGTGATCAAATCATTCATTCCAGAGTTTGATAGATCTTTTGAAAAACTGATTAATCGGACGAGAATAAAGAGAGAGTCCCGTTCTACATGTCAATACCGACAACAATGAAATTTATAGTAAGAGGAAAATCCGTCGACTTTAGAAATCGTGAGGGTTCAAGTCCCTCTATCCCCAACAAAAAGTCCATTTTACTTCCCATTTTACTTCCTAACTATTTATCCTCTTTTTTTCATCAGTGGTTCAAACAAAATTCACTATCTTTCTTTCTCATTCACTCTACTCTTTCACAAATGGATCCGAAGAGAAATCTTTGGATCTTATCCCAATTTGGATAGATACGATACCTGTACAAATGAACATATATGGGCAAGGAATCTCTATTATTGAATCATTCACAGTCCATATCATTATCCTTACATTTATTAGATAAAATTTTTGAATACTTTACTTTATTTAGATTTAGTCCCTTTAATTGACATAGATACAAGTACTCTACTAGGATGATGCACGGGAAATGGTCGGGATAGCTCAGTTGGTAGAGCAGAGGACTGAAAATCCTCGTGTCACCAGTTCAAATCTGGTTCCTGACACATGAATAATATATCGGATAGATATTCATACAAATTAATCGAGACAGATCAGGATATATATTCGTTAATAGTCAAGAGCATGATACATACTTATTCATCTAGCGTATAGATATATACCTCCATTTTTAGAGATGGGTAAAAAATATATGTATGGTTATGGTAAAGAACTAAAGTGGGATTATGTTCCCTTTTTTTGTTTCTTTTTTCTTTCTTGTTTGTTCATATTGTGCTTTCTCTCAC